ATGCCTTTGCCCAAGTGACTTCGTATCTCACCTGACCCGGTCTCACATCCTTTAGTCGCTCAGAACACGAAGGACGGTCAAGCATGCTCTCGTGAAATCCCAACTTTCATCCGAGACTTCAAGGATAGGAATAAAGCAGCTATCAAGATCAAAGCCTTTTTCGCACAGCACAGGAGGGAAGTACGACCAGAGCCCAGGGAAAGACTTAAGCCAAGACTGATTCCTCCAAGAAAAGCTGTTAAAGCATCAACTTCTTCCTCCTTGTTCATATGATAGACACGTGCCCGAAGGGGAACTACTAGGCTTTGTTAGGACATTTAACATATATCTTTCCAGGACAGGACTTAAGTACCAGTTCCAGCAGCAACAACTAGTAAGGCCTATAAAGGCAAATTTTTGGACATAATTCTTCTCTTTTGTGAGGATTGAAGTGAAGGGCGCCCCATGGTCGGATGCGAGCCAAGCTAGTTAATCAAAAGCGAGTCTCCATTACGCGGTGATCTTTCCGCAAGTGGAGGTCCAGGCTCTAATCCAGTCTCTGATGGCGTAGTGGGCTAACTGACTGACCTAAAGGACTAGGCAGCTTCGGCTCCTATAACACAAGACCCGCATTCAATCAGAGAGGCTTTAACTCCCTCGTGAGAGGTGATTGCACCAGTAGCAAAAGAGATCTCAGGATAAATAGGTACCATATCATATGTATAACGAGAACGGACATGACACAGCAAGTTGCTAGTATAACTAGCTCACACAGGGGTCTGAAAGCTTTTCAGTCAAGGCTGGTCGGGGATCTGGAGAGGAAGAGGAAGTCCCTTTACTCTATTCCTTGGCAGGGGACGAAGGCAGCAGATTAAAAGAGGATAAGGGGGTGCCGCTAGCTTGAGTTATAAAAGAGGGTACTCTTACAAAGCAGAGCCCCTCGTCACGAGCTGGACTCGAACCAGCACCTCTGGGTAAAAAACATACCCAGCCGAACTACCTTTCATTCTGATCGTGACTTAAAAAAGAAAAAAGAGAAAGAACTGCGAGTTGGCGCCTACATAACGAATTGCTTGCTAACCAAGCCATTCTGGCTTTCCACTCACTCGATCGAGTCTGTTGGGGTATTCGATCTGTGCCCAGGGAGCAGCTTCACCTTCGCTTTCTCTCCTTCCCAGGCAGGATTATAGGTTGGTTATATTAGCCTCCCCCCCCACAATGTATTGACAGTTTCGAGGAGTAGGCTATAATAATCACTCTGAATGCCGAGTTGCTCCAGATTATTATAGATAGAAGCTAGCAATTCGACATCATCCCCAGGAACTAACGTGTTGATTGCGTCATAGGATCTCATCCCTGGTGGCAAGACCACATCATTCTCAGTGAACAGCGGAGTTATCACTTTTTCACTCAGCTGTTCCTTAATTGTGTTTGCGACTGATCCATTTACTCGATCCTGGTAGTTCTCTGTTGCTAAATTTCGCAGCCTGGCGACTCTCCAACTGGCTATTATTAAAATAAACGACGGTAAGGCAAGGCCGGAAATAAAATCAATTAGATAGTTAAGAACTTGATCTGACATGTTGCATTCTACTCGAATGTAAGAGAAATTCAAATGTTATAACTAGCATGAAAGTCGATCTATTACGACCGGAAAAAAAAAAAAAAAGTGTTATATTCTAATCTAACTAAAATATTCCATAAGATAAGCAATTTATAGAAATAGTTCGAGGTGCCCCTCATCTTAATGATATCCTTAGCCATTTTTCTTATAAAATGTATATGAACCTCATCGATATAGCGTGAGTGCATGCAACCCCCATCGGGAGACTTTAACTCGTCTTCCAATTCCTCCCAAAGAAAGGGAGTCTAAAAAAGAGAGAACAGCTTCATCGGGATTACGTTCGCGACATCTCGGGAGCAAATTTAGATGCCGATCAAGTTCCTCTTTCAAAACAAAAGGGAGAAACATTTCTTTTTCAGCTCCCTTATATGAAGATCCTTATTCTCAAAATTGAGTAGGTGAAACTATTGACCCTGGTTGGAAGCTGGCTCCAGGGTTTCGACTACTGGAACGGTGTATCGACACCAATCTCGATGAAGACATCCTCTCTTTCTTTAACGAAAAGAAAGAGGAGTTAGAGACCAAGCTGGGTCCTATCGATGTCCGCCGTCTCGACGAAGCAGAGATGGAGTCTTTAGATATAATGCTAAAATCTTTCCAAAAAGAGAAAGGCGCATCATTATTTTTGACTCAGATTGCTAGGGAATACTTCTTATGACTAAGAGAAAGCAGCTTTTCTCTTCTTCATTGGCTACTCATTTGTCTCGTAGAAAGAATTTGAGGCCCACTCATTCCAGCCAGCAGGGGATAAGGTGGGGAAGGGGAGAGTCGAGGTTTTCATGGTCCGGCGTTATCGGTGTGCTCATTCCGGATTTCTTTGTACCGCCCAGAAGGGCACGAGAAAAAAAAAAACGGATCCAATACCAAGACGTTAGAGAGAGAAGGCTAGCCTTATATACGCTATTTATCTAAGAAGCGCCCAAAGCTAGGAGCAAGAGAGAGAGAGGCTGGACGGTGAGGCAGATAAAGAGAGATAAAAAGCAGCATAAGCAAGGTTTCGAGTCGAATATTCAAAGCTTTTGAGTAAGTAAGATGGATAGATTTGGAAGCCTTTGAAAGAACTAGTTGCATAGATATAGATATGGAGAAAGTCGTTTCTCTTCAAAGGGAGGGTGATATGAGGGTTTTGAGAGCGGTTCTGACGTCGAACAGGTTACCCGCTTTAATAAAGCCACACTGGGCCCTCGGCTTCTTGATCCAATCTCCTTCTTTAAAAGAAAAGAAATAGGCACTTTTTTCACTATATATATATCGAGGTTTTTTTTCCATTGCCTCAAAGACAAAACGCCGTCCGATCGCCAAATACCAGACTTCTTTCTTATTCTATGCAAGTAGTTCTTTCGATATGAGTTCCCTGGTGGTCTCACGCTTGTAGCTTAGGAAGAAGAACTACCTACCGAGGGCTTTACTTACACAAGGCCAGATATGAGTAGTCGTTGGAATTTTTTAATGTTTCTCCTCCGACTCATTGCATTGCTTTATCTGGCTGGAATGGCAGGGGAGCCGCATAGGGGGATGCCAGTTTTATCATTCGCTTCAACATAAGAGATTACAGCTTTTTCTGTCTAAGGCAGACAAACGGGCTTTACATAGTTAACTTCCGGGATGACCTATGTTTGTTTGGAAGCAAAAGTATCTCTTATTCGACCAAAAGAAGGCATTCTCCTTTCTCAGCGTACGAAGAACTGAAAGCACATGGCACAGCTTATCACGGATTGGAGAAGCGATATATTGTATTAAATCAATTGATCATGCGACTAGCTAAAAGGTAGGAACGGCATCGGTCTTTCTCCCCAAATGGTACACAAGTGAGTTCGATTCTCATTCTACCTATTGTGCTTAAACTATTTTCGTCAATCCATACGGTCCGCTCCTCCGTATCGTCAGTTGGTTTGAGCGGCCGACAGAAGGCTTTTTGCTGGCTTTTTAGTTCCTTTCGCTAGACCCCAGGGGACAGGCCATCGAAACTCCGTGTGCGAGGTCAGTGCTCTCGCTTTGAGGGATTCCTTCTTCACTACCATCCTCCACGACATAGATCCTTGCTTGCTGTCTTGACCGTAATGGGATCGAAGCACTGAGGCAAGGTGTTTCACTCATGTCTACTTCTAATGCGCACGAACCAGAGCTATCTCCCAAGAACCCCTTCCCTAGTCAAGAGGTACTGACCATTGGTTCTCTCGTGCCCCAGTTAACGATAGCCTCGGGTAGACTGCGGATCTTAGGTGAGACCTAGAGTGCAGCCAACTAAACACCAAATCTATCGGAATAAAACTTCTACATCTGAGAAAAAATGTGTGACTAACTCAATTGATAAATGCCCTTCTTGTACGCTAACGCTCTAGGATGGCAGGGTTGGTAAAACTCTCCTTGATTGATGGTAGCATTGCTAGTTGCTTCAAGCTTTTTCTACTGTACGCATATTCCCCGTCTAGTGAGCCGAGAAATAAGGGCTTACTGAAAGCTCAACCCATGTAACTTATATTTCACCTGTTTGTTCTTCCTGACCAATTCCTCAGGAATCGATGTCAGTGTCTGACCATTTTACAGCTCCACGCATGCAAGGTCTTGCTGGCACTGAGTGCTAAACGCGCTACGACTTTTCCGTTGTTGATGATCGAAACTCTTGAGAGCTTCTCGTTACTTATAAAAAACTTTTTACTCGGAATTTGGCCTCATAGAGCTGTTCATTTTATGTCTGTTTAGATCAATACTTTCAATCTGCATGTCTTCTTTATCACCACAAAATAGGGATGATCAAAATAACCTTTGAAATGAGGATGCGGTACCCCGAGATTGAAGAGATCGAATTCCTCCCGGGAACACACGAAACAAAGATATGAACTGGGTCAAATAGAAAGATCGGAAATTGAAAATTGACCTTTCCATTGTTATTTTTTACATTGAGGTCGGTAACGTTGGTGAATTAGGTTAAGATAGGGGTACGGAAAGAGAGGGATTCGAACCCTCGGTAAACAAAAGCCTACATAGCAGTTCCAATGCTACGCCTTGAACCACTCGGCCATCTCTCCTATATAATCTTATGATTATGACCCAAAAACCGCGAGTGAATAGCGAGTCATTCATATTCTTGCAGTAAAGGTACGGCCCAATCCATTAGAAATATAAAACTTTTCGTCAAAGAAAGATCTTCCTTCGAGGCTCGAGGAAAAAAAACAATTCTTCTTGTTACCATTAAAAACAAAAGAACTATTTCTATTCATGTTTGTCAAGACGGCGATCCCGTCATATTATGATATTTATACCGGATTTAAACCAATGAATTGGAACGAATCAACTACTCCCTTCCCCTCCCATCTTGCAGGTAGGAATGATGGATGCTGATTTCCAATTCTACTATATCGATTGTCTTTAGGGCCTACCTATCAAAGATGAATCTTGATAATGGGCAACAGGAAGAAATGGTGTTGATCCGTCCCCCCCCCCTAACTAGATTAAAAAAATAAGGGCTGGGGGTGGGCGCCGATAGGTTTGAATCATTTCAAATTCAATCAATACCTAAATTTTGAAGAGGGATGTGTATAAATTCAACAACCCGCCTTTGCTACTGGTGGTCCCTACAGCAAGGAGGAGAGGTAACGCGTGTACATGAAAGCAAGCAAAAGAGCAAAACGGCTTATGGCTTCTTGGATCTACTCGCCATCACTCCCACTTGAAGAGACAGTAGGAGATAGATCCATTCCTTCCATTACGACTGGGGCCTTATTTTTTTAATAAGGGAATGAAGCCTGATCCTTTATTTCTATTTTGATTGATCCCCGACCGGGTCTGAAGCCGCATAGATGATTAGCTATTGGAACGAGAATGAGGACGATGAACCTGGTCAGTAGGGACCCATGGATCTCCATCTCTTCCTCTCCCGATCTCCCTATGTTTGGTGGAGAGGAAAGTCGGACAAAGATGATCCTGTTGTAGCCTCCTTTTCTGATATAGGGGAGTGATAAAAAGTTCCATCCTTCATGAATGCATCAATTATCGTCCAGTCTAGTCGTCGGGGTTCATCTGGCAGTTCATTCGCCTCTTTTTCGGTATGATAAACTACAAGCTCTTTCATTGTGGGATATTTCTTATCCTAAGGAATAAGAATAATAGGTCGATCAAAGCACTCATCTCCATCTTCCAGCCTTTCCTCTCCTACCAAAGGTGCTTACTCCGGGCATATGAGTTCTAGGTAAATCAATCGGAGGAGAGAAAGCAGCAGAGAATCTTGCACCTCATCAGCACCAGACTCTTTCCAAACCTAAATACCAATCCTCCACTTCTCCCCCCTTTGAGAAAGAGGCTGGGCGAAAAAGTAAATTCGTGGTAACCCGCTAAGGTGGTTGTTCATTTGCGGGTTTCGATTGGATAGCATATTGACCCCTATCTTATACCTCTGGGCTGGGTGCGTGGAACTATTCCTTCCAATGAAAACTCCACGGAGAATATCGGTGACCTCTAGCTTGCACTTTTGCTGCCTTCTCAAGCATTGGATTCCTTTCCCCCGTCCAGGCACCCCATCAAGCACCTATATGTCATGAGTGACCCCAACTATCGCACCTCTTCTTCGATCGGAACCCATCCCCAACCTCTTCCCGGCAAGATAGGGCAATTCATCCCCCATTCCACTAGTTCTGATGCGTACTGCGCAAGAAGACGACTCTAGCCCGCTGAAAGCTTTGAACATTCTCCTTTCTCGGGTTCCTAGACCAACCAAGGGTTCTAGAGACAATTCCTTCTTCCTAGTCCAAGCTAGCTAAGGCAATAGCACCATCTTCTCTCTTTCATGACTTTCTGATACCCAAAAGTGACTGTTGACTTCCCTCCCTTTAGAGCTGGGAAATCAAAATCTCCAGTCGCATTCGATCTAGAGTAAAGCAGCCCCTCTTCCTTGTTCACAGAAACCATTTTATAAAGAGCAAAGAGAACAAGAGCAATCGCAGCTGAGTCAACTCTATCCATTCTTGTTCCAAGCTAAAAGCTTGAGGAAGAAGAGCTTATTCAACTCGAGGGTCAAAGAAGACCAAGGAAATCTCGATTCAACTACAAGCCCAGATTACTAATGGAAGGAAGAGCTTCTGGCTATCGAGAAAGCCCTGCTTGAAGAAAAGGCTACTGCCCTTAGTCCTACTGCCCTCCCGGCTCTGGAACAGGCTCTTGCTCTAGCTCCGCCCAATGCTCGGAATGGTGAATTGATCAATTCCGAAACTAGCCAACCCGAAAGCCAATCACGAACTGCTCGCTACTGGAACTGGCTAACAGAAAGAGCGGAAAGAAAGAGGGCATGTCTCACTAGCAAGACAAAAAGGGTGAGCGCCTAGCGCGCCCCCTTTATTACTAGGTTGGGCAAGCTTTCACAGAAAGAACACCTATGGCTTTTCACACTGAACTTCTCGCTTTTTCTATTAGGAAGAAGTGCTTCAAAAAAAAAGTTTCTGTTGCGGTGGATTACTCTTTAAAGCTTAGTAGGTAAGGCGCTGCTTATTGAAGGGGATGTTCTGGTCGAGGTCGAACAGTCAGAATGCATGAATGCAAAGACTAAATTAGCCTTGCTTGCTGAATCGACATGTAAAGGTAAAAAAAGGACCCGGGCCGGGATTTCTTCAAAGGACAGTACGACTGCTCCAAAAGACTAGCGCTTACCTGCTCCTATTGATTGAACAACTCGAATTCGAAATGAAGGCAAAGCGTAAATGAACTCGATCCAGTCTCGGTTCAGCTACTCTGCTCGTGCGATGGTCGATACGGGCCGGGCGCCACGAGACGAGGCTACTTCCATCCAAGGGAAAAGTGAAGTCCAAAGAGCAAACCAGGCAGAAACTTGATATGCTGGGAGGACCTCCCGGGGTTTCGTTTCCTATTCCATAATAAGCCCTACCTACTAGTACTAGGATCAGGGTTCGTGGTCAAGAATGGGCTGCTAAAGCCTTTTATTTGCCTTTCATGACGATGAATGATTAGTCTTCTCCCTTCTATTATTCATCACTAATTGATCCTGACTGTCAAGCTTTAACAGTATGGTCTTTGCTCCTTTGCTCTGGTTCTATCATTGATGATTCGGTAAATGACTTAGAGTTGCGTTCTTTTCATCGGATGGGAAGAATGGAATTACATATCCTATCAATGGTATCGCTCTTTTGATACCCAGTTCAGGTTCAGAGTGAAGACTTTGCCCGCCCTCTTTTTCCTGTCTTTCCAGGCAAGGAAGCAAGGCAGTGGCTGCTACGGATGAGGGAAAGCTTCTTCTTCTTTCTCTTTCTCGATGGTAATTGAATAGCTCCTCTTCGGTGCCTTAGGAATTGAATCAAGTAAGGGCAGCTGGAAGGAATGGGCTGTGAACCTGAGCTAATTCTTTTCTCTATTGTACCTGAACGGAATCCCCAACCTTCATCTCATCCTTATTTTATTATCCTTACTTTACTCGCGGCACACTGACTATATTCCGCAGAGGTTGGCAAGAGCTTATTTCACAGCTTCACAAGACTGAATTGAATTAGCCTCGGGGAACTGAACTACCGCTACGCCCTGGAACTCACACACAGAAGACCAAGGCAAGTCCACTCTCGATTCAGCATAAGCTTGGGATCTTTATTTCCTAAAATAAAGCATTTCCCTTGAAGCCAGGTCTTTCTTCTCTTCTTTAAAGCCTGGAGCTGGACTTCTTCTTCCTGACTCGATTCACAGTTTAATCATACTAAGCCAGAGCCCAACCAGGGTGAGAGAGATAGGAGAGTAGGGACGGGGAACCAATGTCACCAACTGAACTAGCTGTCTCGGATCTTTGAATAGACAGAGAGAGATGATCTTCCTGCGGCCCAAGAGCGTATTCGTTCAAAGAGCTAGCAATGACTTTCTTCCCACCCGGAAATCGTAGTAAGCCGGGAGAAAGACATTCATATTCACCCAGGCACGGGATAAAGGGAAAAAGAGAGCCGAGAGCCGGGAACGCAATCAAAAGAATTTCCCTCGAGCGGGGATGTGGTGCTGGGATCGTACTTACATCCCCCGAAAAGGTCAAATCCCTACGCAATTCGATCCATTTGTTTTGTTTCTTTGCACCAACAATGTAGCGGAATATGAAGCCTGCACTACAGGACTGAAGTTAGCTCTCAGCTTAGGTGCCAGGTGCATTAGATTAGAGTCACCGGTGACTCTCTTTTAGTAATTAGACAGGCTACCGGAGAATGGAAAGTCCGGGACCCGTTCCCTATCCGGAATTGCTTGAACGCCTAGCCCAAGGTGGTTTTAAGGAAATTGATTATAATCATGTCTCCCACGATAAAAACCGCAATGCAGACGCCCTAGCTATTCTTGCAGCCCTCACCCACGCTCCGAAACAGGGAGTGATCAAGTCTTTCGACGGCCTTCACTGAACCGGCAACCATTCAGTCGAGGAGGTGAACCAAGCAGAACATCTGCATGGGGCACCCTGGTTCACTGAGATTCTAAACTTCCTTGAAAAGGGATAATTCTCGGCCCAGGCCACTAAGAATGACGGGACACGATTAGGCGCCTTGCCACTCGCTATGTGATCTGCGGGGGGCGGCTCTAGAAGCGCTCTTTCAACCAGCTCCTGCTGCGCTGCCTAACTGAGTCCGAAGCAACACAACCAAGCCATGCACGATGCGGATTTCGGTGGTCATATAAAATAAAAGGATTCGCCATGGCAAAGAGAAGACTTCGGCAAGGGTACTATTGGCCGACCCTCGAATCAGATTGCAACGAACATGTGCGGAAATGCCACGCTTGCCAAGCTCATGCCCAATCCATCCGGGCCCCGGCCTCTCATTTGCATACCATTGCGCCACCACGGCCATTCGCTATGTGGGGATTGAACGTTATCGATCAGATTCATCCTAATAAAGCCTCTAATGGGCATAACTTCGTACTTGCAGCTACAGAATACTTCACGAAGTGGGTTGAAGCCGAGGCGCTAGCGAACGTGACAGCTAGGCAGCCGATTTCAAGAAACATCCTAGCAAGGTTCGGCCAGGGTGATCCTCACTGACAACGGGACGAATTTTCGGAGCCGACAGGTGATTTTTGCACACAATAGAAAATCGACCATCGCTTCTCGACCCCATATTACCCTATGGGCAACGGACAAGCCGAGGCCACCAACAAGACGCTCCTAAAGATGATCAAGAAGACAACCAAGAACGGCCGTGACTGGCACGACAGGCCCACTCTAGTACTTTGGGCCTACCGGACCAGTATACGCACGGCCACGGGGGCAACTCCCTTTTCACTGGTATACGGGATGGACCTCCCGGTAGAAGTCGAATTGGGATCTCTGCGCGTCTTGGCAGAAGATGACCTCCCAATGGCAGAAAAAAGGCAAGCCCGACTGGACTAGAGTTGTTGAATGAAAAAAGGCTCGCCGCCGCGTACCATATCAGGCCAGGCCTACCAACGACGGCAAAGAAAAGACTTCGGGAGCAACGTCTCCGAACGCACCTTCCAAGTAGGGGAATATTTAGCATGAAAGATTTTGATCAACCCGAAAGCTTGCGCTAAAATAAAATGGGAAGGACCCGTCAAGGAAAACCGGCCAGGGAACACCTATATAATATACTCCAGGACCTACGAGGAAATTCCTTGCGACGACCTATCAACGCGGCGCACCTCAGAAGAGACGGGTCAATCGAACCCGTGGTTGATCTCGCAGCACCACTCTCGAAGAAAGAAATGCAAGAAGAATCAGAGAAGAGACAGAAGAGAAAGGGGCCTGGTCTACCACGAAAGAGGCCTACCACGCCTTCGATCAGTCAGGCCAAAGAAAGCCTAAACCAACCGTCACGTCCTTTTTCATGTGCAGGGGATTCTTCCATTCTAGCAGTGGATTCAATAGCTGCCTATTCTTCCTAAGAAGGCATTCTTGCAGCAAGAGGGCATTCGAGAACAGTAAGAGCTGATTCGACGGGATGCTTACGACGAGTAGGCCCTTCGAGTTCATCTGCATCAGCTAATATCGAATCGCCTGTTGTGCCCCGAAAATGGGCTGTTGCGGGCTATCATTCATATTCATCTTAAGGCTTCAGTTACTTGCATCAACAGGAAAGTCATCAGTCCCCTATTCTTGAACAACCTATGATGATTCATTTCCTCTTAGATTACCCGTCTTTTTGGACAAAATGCCATTTCTATTAATAAATAGACTGATTCAATAGCATTGGACTAAATCGGGATAGCTTTAGAAAGCAGATACGGGATTAGACAGAGGAGCCCTTGATCCTCTTTGATTAACCAAACACCCTACCACTCACGAATACTTGTGATTGTTACGGGCGCAGAAAACAGTTCTTTGTTTATTTAAGGAAAGCGGAAAGAAAGTCATTTTCGCACTTTTTCTAAGACTAAAAACCTTTGAACTACTAGGAGTCGTAGTGTTCCTATCTTTCGTACTATTAAAAAAGGGGAGATGCATAATAGGTTGTTTAGAAGAAATGAATTGGTCCAATACGCGTAGTAGCATTCTTTTTTGGGCTGTAATTGTCGCTCTCGATCCTACAGCTTCTTGAGAGTAAGATCTAATTCCCCCTTTCATTGGGGGACAATGTAACGATGTTTTCCTAGGATTACTGAGGAAAGGTTTGGGGGGATGGTGCACCTTAACGAACCATGTCTCTCGGAAAAGCTTTCGACCACTGAACTTCTCGGAGAGGTATGGTTTGAGTCCTGGTGCGGAACTCTGTTCTCGAAAACCTTTGCCTGGCTTCGAATCTTAGCTTGAGTTGCCACGGGAACCTTAGCGCCGCGTGTGTGTTGTGGGAAGGTCCTCCAAGGAAGAGGCATAGAAAGAGTGAGAAACCTCAATCCAAGACATGAAAGCGGAATCACAACTGTGCTTAAATCCCTACTTCCACCGAATCCTCTCTTTGATGTTAATGCCGCTTAGAAGCATAGTCCTTACTTTACTGAAAGCAGGAAGCATCCAAAGCAATCTAACGGAATTAAAGAAAGCTAGAGTGTAGAGTGCAGTCGGAAGTCAACTAATTGACCATTAATACTGGAAATTAGCCTTCGTAAAGTCTTTCTATCACTCGTAAGGCCGACATTGAAGACATAGCCCTAGTTCTCAGGTAGAATATAGGGTATAGGGATGATAAGGCATCTGTCTCCTTGCAGGGAAGAGGTTTGATTGCTAATGAGATGAGTGGAAGAGCTGCTTTCGGTCGAGGTTTCTATATCTTAGAATTGATAGAAAGATTCAATATAGTCAAGAGCTCATACCCGTTATGATGCGAGATTTACCCGATATTGTGCGATTACCTTTTATTCCTTTCATTTTAAATGGGCCTTCTTAGTTCCCGTGCAAAGTAGTAGTTGATTAGCTGTCTTCGTTCATCGAGTAGGCGAATGTAAGGAAGTTTGCCTGAGTACGAGTAGAGGATTGGTTGATAGAGTGAGAAACCTCTCTCTGGTTGTGGGAAAGGCTCGTTGAGACCTTTACGCCGACATGAAATCGATTTGCTTTGGCTGGTAGCTGTGCCAAGGAAGAAGCTGTTCTTGTTCTCGAATCAGCAGTTTTCGCAATTGAAGAAGAACTAGTCCTACCTTTTTTGCTATGCCCTGAGGCATTCCTTTAGCAGGGCTACGCACCTTCCCGCATTCCTTACCTCTGTGTGTGATATGATGCCGATTCGCCGAGCATAATCCCCTCTTCGCAAGAAAAGGGCTAGGCTGCTGCTGGTCTTTCGTGAGCATCTTTCTTTGTAAGGATGCCAATTGCTATTGACTCCGCTGCTTGAGAATGCCCGGCTTTCAGGAAGAATTGGGAATACATCAGGGCAGGGACTTTTTAGACGCTCTTACACGGATCGGATATCGAACTCTTTTCTTTCACAGTGCCTATCTCGAGTGGCTTAAAAGCTCCAATCCTCGTATATAGAAGGAAGAGGAAAAACTCTTTGGCCGCATGAAGAGCGGAGCTGAACTTTTGTGACTAGCTGAAAATAATCATAGATAACGCCTTGCACGCCCACCTTCCCCGAAACTTTGGCTTAGTCTTCTTCGTTTTACTTTCTCCTTCGGGTAGGATGAAGGGCATCTGAACGTAACGCTTTCTATAGTACTCTCCCCTTTACTTTCAGTCTAATGCCAATTATGTGTATGTGATGTATTCTAATGAAATGATGTTAGCATATATAGCGTCAGATGTAATGAAAGTAGGGCTTTCTACGAAAGAGAAAGCGAAGAAGTATATGAAATCGAAGCGCATTGCAATCATCGATCATATAGAATGTGTGCCGCGTGTGATCAGTCTGCGCAAAGGCAGAATAGCGGATGGGTTTGTCTTGCCTCTATCTTCCCGGGACTCCTAGGGCTCTTTCAATTGGCCTTGTCTCGCTTAACTCGTCGAGTAGTGTCCCTAATCGAATGAGTGGCTACACGCTCTTTTCCCGAGGAGAGAATGTTTCATTCAACCAGTCAAATAGGCTAAACTCGCTCCCTAGCTTTCAATAGCGGCAGTGATTTTCTTTTGTCGGATGGAGCAGGGAAGAAAGGCTAGTTCGTCAAGTCAATTGAATCCTTCGGGCAGGCCGGGACAAAAAAGTCCGAAAAGAGGGGATTTGGCTGATCAGCCAGCCCTACTCGTCTTTGTCTACCCTGGTTCAAGTATAGCCCATACCCTTTCTAAGCCGAATAGTCTTTCTTGGACCGGAAGTCATACCATAGTAGAAGTGCAGCCCCCGTTGAGACAATAAGTTAGACATTGGTTCATAGGCTAAAGCCCCCTGACTCAAAGTCAGTGGAAGGGGAAGGGCTGCTTTCTTCGACCTCTAGCCATCACGCTCTTTTGGACCTGAAGAAGGGAATTAAACCGGCGAGTAGGGCTTGTGCCCATTAGTCTATGTCCTGCCCTAGTTAGAAAATACTATATCTCAGATAAAGGGAAAGAGGGAGTGCTTGCTGGTATTAAGAGAACTCTCCTCTCCCAAGACGAGGGATGCGCTTCCTAATTTATTTAGAAATTATAGGTTCATCGAAAGGTACAGTCAGGTGGAATCCCGTCCTGAAGCAAAGGATCTGTATTAGTCATCAAATCCAGGGTATGGTGGAGTAGTCCCAGTTTGCGAAGTCTCTCATCGCCTTGATTAAAGAGTGGTGGGTCAGGGAAGTTAAAAGGCTAGAGTAAGCAAGGTTCTTTCTCCCACGGGGAAGGTTGTCTTTTAAGCCAGTCTTCAGTCAGCCTAGGAGCCTTTGAGGAGTAGGGAAGGTGATAGCGTAAGATAGCGGACTGGCGCTAGAGCAAGAGTAAGGAAGTGCGATAGAGCTCTTTTCAGTCCCCTAGGATATTCGAAGTAGAGAGTCAGGTTACGTTCTAAGCAGCCGGCCAGCGCTCTAACCTATAACCGGTCTTGAGAGTGAGTAAGTTAACCCAGTAAGGGTAGAGTCCGCAAACCATCTAAGCCTGTACCCCGCTAGCAAGTAGTTAATAACTAAACCCCTGGGAGAATCAATAGAAGTATGGGAAGAGTAAGAAGAAGGTTATAAACCAGCTAACCTTCCAGCCAGCAAGGAAGACAGCATTGTAGGACTCAGTCCCTTGTTCTAGTGATAGAGATTGTCAGGTTCTAGCATAAGAAAGCAAGTCTATCCGTTCAAGTGGCCATTCTATCACTTCTGCACCCTCAGTAGCGTTTAAGGATTGGAATAAGGCAGTTTTCGGAAACTCACAACAAGCGCCGACCCAACGCCCGGCTAGAGGGCATCCAGCGGGCCCTGACTCATAAACATTCGGACTTCCTCATGAAATTAGAGAAGGACCTCATCACCTACTACAACCAATTACTTAGAGATGAGGAATTACACTGGTCCCCCGATCCCTGATGGGCCAAGGACCTCTGATTGGTTTAGATCGATTCTGCCGGTTCCGCCTTAGGAAGCAGGGGCTGCTTTCATTGCTTTCTTCATACATACGAGGTAGTTTCAACCACCCCACTCGGAAATAGGAAATCGCCCTTCTCAGACTAGTTCAAAACTAAGAGGACAGCTTTCAAAGCAAGAAGCAAGTGTTAGAATGGCTTGTGACAGAAAAGGAAGCTGTAGAAGTATCAATAGCAGTTGCAATAGGAGAAAGAAAGGCGTCAGGGGCGCGTCTGGTGCTATCGTATATAAGGGAAAGGTTTTGATTCCCTTTTCTTGCTTACTATCTTTTCCATCTAAGTAAGAGCAGGTTGAAGCTTATCTTATTTATAGTATAGGTAGTAGCTTAAGCGCAAAGAAGCTATCGACGAAGGGCAGGGAGCACACCAATTCCAAGAAAGTAATCTATCTTTTATTCTTCCAGTACTTGTGCATGCCCTGACCCCTATACTGTTTTGATAGTACGATCCCGGATTAACATTTTCCTAACCTCGTTCACTGGCTGAAGGCGCAGGCTTAAGAAGAATTGGGAATGAAATATCAACTCCTTAATAAGTCTACTCCTATCCTATTTTGTAGAAAGCTAGCCAAGGTTGTTAGCGACAATTGTTCAAAAAAAAATTCGAAGCGAAGATCAGGTATCTCCGTCGTAGTTATTAGTAAGAGTAAGAGTTTTATCCTCCTTTTGGTGCTCCTAGAGCAAAGCCCCGAGAACTAGGTTCGATTTCTTTATGTGCCCAGATAAAGGGTATAATTATGGCTTACCAATCTCGATGAAGAAAGACCCTCCATTTCGTTTGAGGAGATAATGATTTGTTAGGGCTAAAGAGAAAGTCTTTGGAACCGAAGTCAGTTGATGCCGAGAATAAAGATGTAGTCTTTCCTTATACTTATAAAAGGCTATAAGCTCTAAGTAGTAAGGCTACGTTTCGTAAGGCCGAGAAGAATCTATTTTTTAGTTTCCGTTCTAAGGCTCAAGACTAATAAATTAAACTATAACAATTCTTTTGCTTTTTCTTCACTTCCTGGCTTTCGAAGAGATGGAACCTCTCGACCCCTTTATTCGCCTCATCCCTTCTTATTCCGAGGAGATAGAGCGGGGTAGTGATATATGACTGATCATGATCATCTTGCTGCAAGAAAGCTTAGGAATGAATCTAATGGTAATGTCGGTCTATGCCCACTTGTAAGAAAGGATCACTGCTTAGGTAGCTGACCAAAAGCCAAAGGTAGGTGATTTCGGGATGGCCTTTGAGTCGAGTCTGATTAAAGGGACGACTCTTATTATTCGTGCCTAGGATTCAGAAAAATCCTTGTTTCGGCAAATGATGAAGCCTTTGATTCGGCGGATTCGAATTACCATGCCTCCATATCCCCCGATGTAGCTGACACTTACTTTGTTCAGTCTCTGAGGTCAGGACCTTTTGCTTATAACTTGGTTTTTGAGTATTCATAAGATGTCTTTCTTCGGATCGTTGGGTTACTTCGGAAAGTCAAATAGCAAGCTCCACACTAAAGCAGTTAGAAGCTGCGGGCGAGGTCAGCAAAGGTCACAAATAAGAAGAAGACACGAATTTCTGTTCTGGCACAGGGAACCCAGTCCTGCTTACGCGATGGTGTGCGTGGACGGAGGGCTAACAGGAATCTTCTTCGACCAGAAACCTTGGATCCCCTTGAGCAGAGTACTCTCAGCCTCTGTTTATCAGTTTACGAATGGCCCCCCAGGCCTAAGCGATGATGGCTCCGGGGTTCTTGGTCAATGATGTCGTTCACTTCTCACCTTCCAATTTGTACTGTAAAAGGAGGCCGTCAAAGGTCATTTTTTTGGGGGTTTACGAGAGGGCCTTTTCCCTTACTTCTCTTTCCTTCGCTTGGTGGACGAGTCAACGATAGAGCGAAAGAAATGACCATAGAGTACGACTCGCGAGAGCTCCTGCTGCCTCCGTGCCTAGAGAGCAGCCCCCAACAGATCAAAGGAATGAACGATGGTGCAAAACAAAATAGGAACCCTTTCTTTTCGGAAATCAATACGTGTACACCTTAGTCTTAGTACCGTCTAGCCGATGGAATTCCAAAAAGAGGCTTTAACTAATGAAGTAGGCTTTCGACAATGAGAGATGGTAAGCGCTACCTTTCCTTAGATGCCTTGAAAGTGCCTATTCTTTCGAGAAAGACTTTATAGAGTTCTGCAAGCCAGATTATCTCATAAAAGAAAGAGTGAACTATATATTATTATAATAATAAACAATGACTTCTTTCGCTCGGGACACTCAAACGAGAGAAACTTCCCTATCCCTAGCCGGGTACCTTCTTTCTGATAGAAGAAACTATCTCCTTTAATAAATTGAATTAGGCTTTCACCAGGAAGGTTTAAGCATCCTTTTTGCATCGGAAACAGAGAAAGAATCAATCTCCGAATCGCTTGCTAAACCGCCCTTTCACGGCACTAGGCTTTGACGTGAAAAGACCCGATCCCTTTCCTAGACTGGAATTCCTCTATTAAGATATATAGACATCAGTTTAAATTAAATAAGTTAGCCGTTAGGCTTCGAAGGGAATCTGGTTCATAAGTCCGCATTCAGCGATGGTATTGAACTTTAACGAGCTCGAGTCAACCTTTCTTATAAAAAGCTTTGTCTACACCCACCGGCTTCCTTCCCTATTTGCTGGAAAAGCGACTACATCCTCGGCTTAAGAATTAGTCTCGGTTGATTATGACTGGTCGTTCAATTGCAAGTTCTATTCCTTTTTCTCACTTGAAAGATGGGAAAGCCTTTTTAGCGTAGGAGAGCTCCTTACTTTCATGATCGCCTATCGCCTTTTTCCTACTTCATCTGCAGATCGGATTTGCGATAAGAGCAGTTTCTTCTATCACAGATTCGTCTTCCTCCCCCGGCAGGGGGCTGAACTCGAGTTAACTAACTGCAATATGCTAGACACTAGTCTTTCCATTTTCGGTTCTATTGTCTTTCGCATCGGCGATTCTTAAAAAGAGACTCTTCCTACTCCCATCGGCCAAGCTTCAATCTCTTAGAGCGGATGCGGCCACTGTAGATCATCCAAATGGGGACTCCTTTCTCTATTCTATGAGGCTGTTGGTTGATAGAACTCTGAGGTTCTGTGGTTAGGAGGTAGATCTTGTGCGAGCTAATGAATTCAAAGATGCGTATCCACACCTATCTCCATTGTCCGGCTAGTCTCAAGGGATCGGCTTAGGACTCAATCCATTTTTGAAGCCTTTTGAGAGCTGCTAGAAAGGAAGAATCCCACCCTACTGGTAGAGGACTTGCTTCAAAAAGAGGGCAAAAGGGATCCATCCTTAGATAGACGGGTGGAACTCACCGAGATCAATCATCAAGCCAGCTACCCATGGTCAAAGAGGAAGTTAACGGGAAGAAAACCATATCGCTGCTGACCCATGGGCTAATTCTTTCAAAAGAAAGACCAAGGGAGTGCAATGAAAGGGCCACTGCTGCGACTGAAGGTGACGACTAGCTATCTCGGATAGGATAGAGAGGCTTGATCGGTAACCACAGATTGAAAGGTCTTTTTCCACTGTCTGAAAGAGCCATTGATTCACACTGACCGCTATAGCGAAGAGAGAGGTTTTTGGTCTGCTCTTCCTAAATAGAGATTCAACCGGAGATGGGCAATTTGATTAGCTATCTTGCGCGAAGGGTGGAGCGTATGATAAGCGAGCGATCAGGGCTAACTCAAATAGAGAGCTCAGAGTCCTCTTGTTTTTGAGAGGTGGACCTTTCTTTAGGGCCCCTCCTTTGCCGGGTAGGGCGGCACAACGGATAAAGAATGGGTTAGAAGCACGATGGTTGAGAGCTCCTAATTGGGCTGCTATCTGCTGCGTAAATGGATAGAAAGGCATCCTAAGCAGGGCTGGCGGGAAAGTTGCATCTTGCTCAGGATGAGAGGGCTCCTTATGCCGGGAAGCACAGTTGAATGTGAGATCTATCCCCTTTTGAGGGTTGGCCTGATCAAAGTAATCGGGGATGTAGTAGCCCAAGCACCTACTGGGAGTAGCCTCGTCTTCGCTCAGTGATGGAATCAGTACATTCTGGGTCTCCACAATGGGTTTAAATTATCTGCTTTCTTCTGGCTGGATGGGTTTCCAAGGTCTTCGTTCGAAGGTATTAGATAAGATGGTTCGGGTCCAGGTTCATAGATTGCAGGAGATGGCTCTGCTGCGATAAAGGATGAAGGATAATCCGTAGGCAACTGGTTGTTACTAGAAGATGATAAAGATGCAGGCTGCTCTTTATTATTAGAAGAGCGAAGTGCAAGTGCTGGCTGCTCAATAGAGGGCTGCGACCCTGATTCCCTTGGGACTCTGACTCCCCCTGATGCACGGGAGGCGCAGGAAAAACCACTGGTGAAGAAGATCCAGAAGATGCTGATCCAATAGGCGCCTACTAAAATAAGTGGGAGGGAGTAGAAGAACTCGTGCTCATGGAAGGTAAGATGCCGGGCCGTCGAAAACGAGAAGAAGGATCAAAACATCGAAAGCCTTTCTGAGCCGAGGCATGCCCCCTTTAAAAAACATCTGTTTGCACGAGGTGCAAGCTTCTGACGTAGCTGGGCAGGTATATAAGCATAGCAAAAAAAGTATAATATTTTCATAATCAGGTGGCGATCCAAACAGGCACTGATATGGAGTAATGTCGCCAAGCACAGAGGAGGGCGGTTGATGATGATAAAGAAGGGCGCGGTCTTTATGGGAGTAGAAAAAGCGCTTTTTTTTACTTTCCGGTTGGATGAACGGGGAAATGAGCTTTCTAAAGTAAACTGAGCCGGCGGCAAATAGGACACCGGTGAGGAAGGTTGTTAGGCTTACCACTTAACAATCTTAGGTTCAGATAGAATCAAGTTTTCTTCTTTTCTTGATTTATCTCTTGAGCCCCGTGGCAAGCGTTCATGAGTCTCCTCACGTCGAGTAAGACTTCACTTCTCCCTATTCCTCAGTTGAGGCTGTGTAAACGTTGTTTTCCATCTAGATGAAGTATGTTTTTTGAGTTGATAATTTTTTTTTTCAAGGGCGAAAACGTTATTTTGCAGCTATATGAAACGTACTTTTTCGAGTTCAGATAGGATCTTCCCTAGTGAAAAGGTCTTTACGTTGTTTTGAAGCTATATGAGATGAAGTATCATTTTGTGTGGAAAGGGTACCTTGTTTTGACAACATAACTCCGAGGCAAAAGGAGAGTTTTCCTTCGAGAGAGTAATTCGCCCGCTGTTGATGTAACCGTACATTCCCCGGACCTGTGAAAGATGACATGAGTTTCCCTTCCTCGAGAATGGAGAGAATGAGTATTTGCTTGTGTCTAATTAGGGTACAATGTTTGTGTCTGAAAGGAGCAAAGCTTCTAGGAGCAGCTATTGGAATTGCTTATGCTTATGTCTTGAGCTCTCTGAATCATTCTGTAGCCAGGAATCCTTTTCTTGTTAGGCCAGCTGAAATAAAATCCTTGGGCTAGTTGGCTAATCTGGAGCAAGCTTAATTATGAATCTGTTGAGTCTTCTGCGGCTCTAGTTCTTTGACTATAGACCAATGAAAAGAGGGCTCAGGCATAACATAAGGACGATATCGGAATGTCTGAATCCGAAGCTCCCGCCGATAGAATGAGAAGTGAAATCGAAGTTTCCCGGGCTTCTGTGACGGAGGTTTTCTTAGTCGACCTAATCAATCGATTCCCCTCGGCATAGTTGAAATTCAAGTCTTAGTTCTTCCCACTTGGATGAGCGGTGAATACCTTTCTAAAGTAAAGATTTGGCTCGGATGGATCCGGATAGGATATTTTCACGCCTTGGCGTCTGGTTAAGACTTCCCCCCCGTCCTTCTCCTTAGGCTGGTTGAACCTTGAGATAGAAGAGCAATATGGAGGGTTTCTCCTGAAAAAAAGTTGAAACCATTCGTTTCATATATACTTTCTTGTTGGTCTTCCGCGGCATCTTCAGAGGTCTAGGTCTTCTAGGATAGGAGAATCCTTTGGAAGAAAGAGCAGCGGCCAATGCTGGAACTAAGTGAATATTCTGTCTTTGAAATGGAAAGGGGAAAGCCAGCTAATTTGCCGAACCCCGACCTCTATCGTCTAGAGCCATCTATCCTTTCCTTGCTTCTGGCTCTTATGTAGCAGTAAGGGAAGGGTGGGCTGAATCTGCTTTCTTTGGTTCTAAAATATCGAAATTTTGAGATGGGAACGAAGAAAGTACAGCTCCTCTTGCTGATGTTGTAGATGATGCGTCAGCTAGTTGAAGCTCCAGGGGATTCCTTGGATAGCGATGTGGGATGCGTCAAGCCTCTACCAGGAGAGGTCCGTGCTTTCTAAATCTTTCACAGGATCTGGAATTTCTTTGTATTGTAACAGACGGGTAGGAGAAGGAGTCGAAATGATAGATGTGCGTAGTGACCTATCATATATGCTCCATGACTATGTCTTGGTCTTGGAAAACTAAATAGGCTCCGTCGAACCCCACCCATAGTACCTCGCGTACTTTTGCACTCAAGGCTCCGGAGTGGGCAAGAAGCTAGTTCGTGTGATAAAGATATAGAGATTGGGCTTTTGTGCCTTTATTCATCTCTCGAATCTTGGTCTCCTCGAGGACAGAAATGACGCATACGATAAATTGACTGAGATTCCTCCTCAAGATGCTATAAATTATTAGGAAATAACCACCGTAGTTGAGACGAGACGAAATAACCGTAGTAGCCTTTCTTCTTGTTAACTGAGTGAATGTGATCCTTTTATCTTTCGAATGAAGAAATGATCGTCTTGCTCTCATTCTAGTCAATTGAGAGAGCGAAAAAAACCCTTCTTTTTTACAGGGGTCGGGAACTCCTTTTATTCCCTCTGATCTATTCCCCATCCCGAGAAAAGTAGATGCTAAAACTGGGAATTATCTAAATACCTTCTAGTGACATGCTTCTAGTCAGACAAGGAATCATCGTTTGTTAATCTCTTATTATGACCTGGTTCCTTTTCAAAAAATAATAATGTATGTAACTAATCTCCTAACTAGAATAAAGGTTCATCGGAGTCTCTTGAACTTGAAGGAGTACCTTCTCTTATCTCTTAATCACGCTATCTTCTAGTTTTGTAAGAATCAATCATCGTAAGTAAAGTCAGCGGACTTCTCAATTTTGTACCAAAGCGAGAATTCGAGCTAAAGCTTTTCCCTCCACTCTACTCTGGTATTAGTTATAAGAGAGAGCCAAATTGCGAAAGCGTAAGAGAGAGTATATTCTGTCCAGCGCTTTCTTCAAGGCTAGAAGAGGGAGCCCGTGGGGATGGCTAATCTAATAAAAAATCTATCTTTCAAAATTGCCAAAACCTAAGCTCAGACTGGACTAACTGTAAAAATTCACAAAGAGATTTCTCCTAAGGACTTTCACTGGTTGTGAGCTTGATAGCCAAGCAATCTGAGTGGCTTTCGCTCCTGGTAAAATTTCTCTCCAAGATTTCGAATTTGAAGTCGATTTAGCAAGAGTCAGTCAGTGTGATGGAGTCTTGTAATGGTTCTATCTATCTTAGAATAAGTAAGACGGTACTCGAAATAGGCCCAGAAACTAGCCTTTATTTCTTCTAAGTAATGAAAGGAAGTGGAAACGAAAAGATGACACCCGATGGTTCTACCCCCTGCTCGGGGAAGTTGGTATGCTCAAAAGCTGCGACTTATCACTCGATATTCTATCTTCCTTCGCTTCCTTCGTTTTCACCATTTTTGACATAAGGGAGATGAAGTATCTTTTTAGTCTTCACACTAGATGGACACCATCCTTCCTTATCGTGGCGTCTTTGCTCTGTTCCGCGAAAGTACCTCCACTTAGTTCGGCTGCAAACTGCTCCTTAAACAGCCTGGGATGTAGTCTACCTTCTGCAACGGATTCCCTCAGTCTTTTTCCTATCCTATCTTTAACACGGGGGACTCCTATAAGATATAAGCTTTAACACAGGGAACTCCCGCATCTAAGACTCCTACCGTCTCTAGTTACCCGGTCATTCTCCTCTTACACCCTTTTTTACTTGGGAACTTGTATATCTATTAAAGTCAAAGTAAGGTTTTGCCGCTATACAAAACGTAGTTTTTTGACGTAGTAGCAGCGAAAGGAACTTCATTTTGTCACCGGGGAATTTACATTGAACTAAGGTAGTGTAAATTAGTTGGTGACAAATTCGAGCCTTGAGAGGGGAATTGAACCTTATGGTAGAGTAATACCGATACGGATTCCCTCAATTAGGGCTACTTTATTAGAAAGTTATATGGTCCCACCAGAACAAACCCGAAGTAGGGGATGCGAATGGAGGATTCCTATCATTGAAGTGAAACTGGATTGTCGGTCGGTCGGACCGACACAGGTGAACGCGTACTCAGCGTCCATCTAGAGTGAATTGTTCTAACTTGATTACAGTAAATACGAAATGATTGGTGGACCAAAAGATAGCAATCCGTCTCTCTTGCGTGCCCTATTTCTTTTCAAAAATCTGTAGTGGGGATAAGACAAGACGTCGATTAAGTCGGCAACTCTTCATAGTCGAAGTTCCCATCCCCTTTAGGTTTACGATAGATTCAGGTCAAGCCCAGTCAATGGGGGTATACCCTTTTTCTTATCCCTTTCTCTTCTTTTATAGTGCCTGGCTCTTTCCGATCACTCCCCGAGGCTCCTCAACTGTGCACTTTCAATCCTACTTTCCTGCCGATCCGTGAATGAAGATTCTTCGATTGACGACAGCTTTTGTTGTTCGATCTTAAGTCTTTGCGTCCTTCATTCATGCGGCTTTTCTCCTTTGGAAGTGATGGGAATCTCTAGTATCCTCCCTATGCTATGGACTCTTCTTCTACTGGAAGGTTGGTTAGCTGGATCCGGATAACAGGAATAAGTAGAAAGGCTGGATGGCTGTACCTGCTTTAGTGACGGAATAAGGCGGCGACCTTTTTCTCATCTTGAGTCGATGCTTAAGACATGATAGTTGAAGGCTTTCTCCCTGCTTTCAGGGGCTTTTCGCCTGAACCAAATGAACGGGGCGCTCTTAGGTACCGCAGGTTGGGTGAAGACCGGGAATTTAATCCAGTAATTCAATTTTCCCCGAGACCTACTTCTTTCCTTCAAGAAGGGCTAAGAAGTACGAGACATCCGCAGTCCCCCTCCCTCTAATCTAACCATACATACCCTCTTGAAACCCAGCTCTTCGACCATGCTATGACTAGGGGCAATACCCTTAACCATTAGTCCCATACCCTCCCTTAGCCTTTCGCTTTCTGCCCTAGGTTGTGAACCCGACATGGTTTGCGTGATTTCATATGGGTTTTTCAAGTGAAGCAGGTGACATATATAAGATAGAGCGCGTGGATCTGTTCAAAAGAAGTAACCCACTAGGAGAGTCGCTTAGATAGTATGCCTCGACCGGAAGACAGTCTGTCTTTCCCACAGTGCAGTTGACGTAGGGGAGTCCAGTTTTTGATGAATGAGAAGGTGATCCCTAATCGCTGCTTTTGCTGTCCCCCTTTCTATACCTCAAATCTCTTCTGCCGACGCTGCTACCTACGAAAAAAGCGGAAAGAGGGCTTGAGGATGACTTCCCTCATCGACTGGGACCCCCAATGCTTTGAGGTGGCTGACGTAGCCTTTAAACGAAGCCCTCCCCCATTCCCGGTATCTTATAGTGGATGCCATTCCTATTAGTCCCTGACTCAACCCCGTTACCTGAAGGAAGGACGGTCCTAATTGAACTCCGTCTAAATGGCTTGGTTGATGTCAGAATAGAGGCGTAAAAAGTGCGGCTAGAAGGGTAGATTCTTTCTTAATAGAGGTAGCTCATCCCCTCCCCACTCGGGTGCTTTCAGAGCCCGATGAGAGAATGCGAGACCTAATCTTAAGAGGGGTAGCTCATTTACCGATCGGAGTTCCTGCGCTTTAAGTTTCTTTGTTGAAGACAGACGGGCTGACTTGCTTGTTTAGCTTGCCTTTCTAATTCACATGCTATCCGTTCTTTTCTTGCTTGTGACCTGCTTTTCTAGTAGGAATTCTTCTGTCTACATACTATTCTCGCTACTACAGAAATAGCTTAAGTGATGTTCTTATCAATATTGGTTCTCCTATGCTTCAGTAGCTATCCTTCTTTCTGTCTCTGCTATTGGATGTCATAGGTTAGCTTGCGGATTGGTCTTCATTGCGTACTAGAAAAAGTGGGAATAATAAAGTGTTCCGCTAGTGTTCTCAGCGACCTTGCTTGGAAAACCATTTTTCAAGTTTGCTTTTCTTTCTTCTAAGAGCAGTCTATCTGATCAAATAAGGGATCAGACCGCTCCTGGTGTTCGAACTAGTCATTAATGGTAAGCTTCATTGGTATCCTTTCTTTTTTCTGGTATGCGACCACCGAGACTGAAGGTGGAAAGTCGAAATCTTCTTTTATTATTATGCATTCTATATGTGCTAGAGTTTACATTCATTTTGTTTTTTTCTCTACTCTTTCTCTCCCACTTGTTACTATAATCCCGAAACAAGTAAAGTAAGGATCCATT